ACTCCCCTGGCCTCCTGGTCTCGACTACTCAAAGTTCTGTCCATTTCACCGATACGCAGGCCGTACCATCGAAGAGTGTCATACTTTGCGTGATGTCATCTAGATGAAAATCTTATCAATTGGAACGAAGTTAAGGCATACCTTAAAGCCGCCAATGTCACTGAAGCTACTGGGGACCTATACTAATCCAATGCCACAACATCAAGGGGGACAAGTCACCACTCAGGGACCTACACCGGTACAAACTAATCCAGGACTTTCTGCCAGCGCTAACACCATCCGAGCTTGCACTGCCGCTCGAAGAGAGATGCCTGTGAGACCCTCTCAAGTTCTTTAATTCGAAGGAGGTTCTGAGAATTCAAAAGTCCGAAGTCACTTTCTTTGTCCCTAGGAATCTCAGTTCCAAAAGCAGACGAAATCACTATGGAACCGGACCTCCTCGCTGCCGCTTAATTCATTACCAGGAAGAGGCAAATTCGCTTTTTTAGTAAGCCCTATTAGCTAGTAAGGGTGGGTTGAAAAGGTAAAGAAGGAAGAAGAACGAATGCATGGGCAGGTGAAATGAGCCCTTTTTTTGAATCCCCTCGTCACCTACTAGTGAGCCGGAAAGCTTAGGGACGCCTCTCGTTCCTCTTCCCCCATTTGACAACCGTATCTCGTTCGGATGATTCTCTGAAACCCCCTTAACTAAGAGATAGAAAGGCGAAGGGAAGTTCGGAAAAGCCTAGCAGACGGGACTATCAACCCCTTTCTATTAAGACCTCGGCACCATCCTTACCCCCCTACGAAAGATTTAGCCCTATTTATAAGAGGAAAGCTCCCAGGTTCCACATCTTAAAGAAGTGCATGACCAGATTGGAAGCACGGAGGTTCATTCGCAATGGGACAACTCACCCAGCCATGATGCATGACAGAAGAGATCGAGCACAAAATGGAGTTTCCCTCTTGGGTGAGGCTCACGTCCGGAAAGAATCTTTTTCAAGACTTTATCTCCTATGTTGACCTTTCTCTATATTACCTTATTTTGGAATTCACTTGAAAGCCCCTTTTCTGGTAGACCTGGGCATGTTCCATGGCGCGAAGTCTCTTCTCATCTAATAGCTCTTTGGGGATATATAAAAAATATGCTCTCTATCATCCACATCCAAATCTTTTTCAAGCTGGGCCCTGATGTTTCAGGGAATGGCGGAATCCGTCTCTAGCAAGTACGCAACTGGCCTTAAATTGTATCGAGCTACAGGCCCTTCTCATAAGATGTTGTAAGCTACGGGCCTTATTCGACGAAGCTTAAAGCAGACATCAAGAGCTAAGAAGGGGGCCAACAAGCCCCTTTGAAGCTAATGCCTTAGAAGCTACAGGACATAGAAGCAGGCCAACAAGTTGATTGAATCTTTTCCAGTCTAGAGACTGGCGGATTACCTTCGAAACAAAGGATTGCAAAATTCCTTCTGCTTTGGACAAGATAAGTGGACAGATGAGTTGAATAATACAGGGACTGATAAGCTAAGCGAGGTCCCCCTTTGAGATCTCCCAACCTAAAGGCTTTATTCAGAGGTGGGTCTTTCAACCGCTTACTCTTTCGATTTCGGTGAAGGGTGCACTACAAGAGAATCGGTACTAAAGATATTAAATGGGGGGATTTCGCCGATATTGAGTCGACTATAAACTATTCATCTTGCTTGGAACCGTCGTTGTGTATGGGAAAGAGGGCTTCTACCTATGCTTGGTTGGGAAAAGGGTGAATGGTCCCAAAAGGGACGGGAAAAAGCCACTAGAAAGAACGGGGGGTCATCCACTCCGTCGCTGGGTAGTCCACTTTATCCGTGACTCTGAGTACAAGATTTCCGGGATCAAGAAACTAGCAAACAAATATGCTCGGCTGGACTCTTTTCTCGTATGCCCGGAAAATGGAATTTCGGTACAACTCCGCTTGCTGCAAAGCCTTTATTTCTCGTCCAAACACTCCAGATCTGCACTTCCCTTTACTCCATAGGGCCGAAGCCTTATTAAGTTAAGAATTAAGAAGGGCTTTTTTTATAGAGAGAGAGTCAGGGGCGATCTATATTGCTTACCACAGCTCTATTCCCGACTTGAAATCCATAACGGACTTTAAGAGAGGATGAACATTCCCGTTCTATAGGTAGCACTGCCCCTATTAGAGAAGGGTGAGGGCCCACTTCCGTACTTCTGATCTGCTAGCACTGTGAATTACCTTAGACCTACGCAGCAGGAACGAGATGGAGCACCTACTCTACTGGTCGTCTGCTCTCTCGAGGTCGTCCTTATCTAGGTACAAAAAGGACATTACGGGGTATCTCCAAAATTCGATGTACTTCGTGCAGGACACATCTCATGTTTGCCGAATCTAAAAACCATCGCCTTTGCATCCAAACACTTCACGGCGGCTATGATCAGATCCCAGTGTTGGTTCACTTTTGACTTTATCCTCCACCAAATCTTCTGATCTCCTGTTCTCAATGATGTTAAGCAGCTCCTGATCGCAGCAATCATGCCTTCGAAGGTACGTTTTTTTCATTCGGGGTCTTACCTTGGGGATAGACGATGGACCCGCCATTCGACATGATGCAGCATTTTGAAAGAAAATTCCATCAAATCAAAGGAGTTGACATTTCTGACATCTCTTGACACCCTTACTTTTAATAGGGGGCCTTGCCTCATGATTTTCTTGGCAAGCATTTGGCTGTTGACGTGTCCTCCGCACCCACTTGAATGAGCTTGTTCAACAATGTGTGCTCCTTATTTCGGAAGGGCGAGTGACCTTTTGTAAAGGACATCTCCCAAGATCACAAATCGTCGGGAAAGTTCCCTCCGGGCTCTCCTCTGACCACGAGTGGCGTACTCCGGTATGAACCCGTCTTGAGGTAATTGTAGAAAGAATAATACCATGGTTCCCATCGTCCTCGTAATCTTCCTCGTCTTGACTGGTGATAGTTCATCATGTTCCAACTCCCGATAGTCTTCATCCAAGAAGATAAATGAGTCCCGTTCGGCGGAAGGGCTCTCTGTGGCTCGGATGTCGATGACAAGCGACTCTGTGCTTCGGTGTACTAGCATGTGTACTAGAGCGGCTGAGTATGAATTCCATAAGGGCTGGCGAGTCAGCCAAGCGATTTTAGATTCTCGGAACATGGGTGAAGGTGATCTCCCTAAAGCGCTTGATCAGGTCAATGGCAAGTTCTTGGTACGATATGAGTTGGGTCTCTTTGGTCTTCCATTCTCCTATACCTCTCTCTATAAAAAAAGCCTTTCCCCTTTTCATAATACCCACGGTAAGCATCCTGCTCTCGATCCAGAGCTACTGCTTCAACAATCAACTGAGCTTAGGAAGTCAGGTTAAGACGTCGACTTATAATTGGTCTTGCCCGAGGAGATGAAAAAGAATTAGGGCTTGCTTTCTCAATTCACATCTATGAGCGATGATTCCTCTATCTCTTGCTCGCTTCGATCGGACTCTGGCAGCTTAGGGAAGAATGATGGCTCGCTAACAAGGCCCCTAAATGACCGCTCAGAAGGCCTACCTCTTTTTTTCCCAATCTCTCACTCGCTCGTCCCTCTCTCATGAAAGATTGTCTCTCCTCTCCCGGCGGCTTTTAGTCATGTCTATAGCCAGTTGCTAAGACGATTCCCACTCAAGCATTCTCATTCAACGGTCTATCAATGCTGCCTTATTTAGTTCAAAATTCCTTTCTTTCTACTAGTTCTTACATAAGCAATTTGCAGGAAGTAAACGAAGTCTTTCCTTCCTAAATCCACTCCGGAAGTCACGTCTTTCAGTACTGGGACTGAAGTCAAGTACTTTCGAGTTGCTCTTTGCCCAAAGCCCTCTTTCCGACTTAGAAAGACCAACTAACAATAGCTTTAGCATCTCTTGAGTTGGAAAGGTCTTTATAGAGCTAAGGGGAAGGTTTGGAACCCTAGTAGCAGAATGGAATCAGCGGGCTGACTTCCATGCTAACACGAGTAGTTTAACTCATAATTACCTCGTAAGGGCTTTTTTAATTGTTTTTGCTTTGCTATAAACTTTTTAAAAAGTCTTCAAATAGCCATTGCATAGTTTACGAATTATGCTTAGTAGGGACCTAAACACAGGAATGGTTCAGAGTCAGACCACGCCTTATGACGAAAGGGGGAGAAAGGACTGTCGATCTGTGATCAAAGAAAACTATACCTGAAGAATGGGATACAGATTGACCGGCACAAAAGCCATCTCTATCAATCTACGCTCATTGATGAGACGGCGACATAGAGAACTTTGTCACCCCCTTGTCACTTAAAAGTAAAGAAGAGATACAAACTTTTGAATATAAATTTGGTGGGATCGAGGATGGAATCGAATAGCGAATGCACTTGACCGACCCGCCATCTCTTTCCTTCAATAATGCCTTCGCTTCACTTCAAGACGCTATTTGCCAATAAGAAAAAAACTACCTTTTTTATTTGAATGGAAGAAGCCGAAGGGGTGAACGAGCGCTGCGGTAACGAGCTTTCCTTCTGCCGGCCTTTATAGGAGTAGGGGAGCGTGGTGAGATAGATAGACGCCCAATCCTGCAGCAGCTAGTTGCTCGGCCTTAGTCTTGGGCTGATCTCACACTTCAATCAAGCCCTTCGTACTTCGATCCAATCAATCGATCGATCAAGAGGCTAATCTCTTTTGTTTGGGCCGGTAGCTAAAAGAAAGTCCTCGCTTTCTCTTGAACAAGGGAAGGGCAGCATAGCATTAGCTTCAATTAAACAAGCTCAACCTTGAGAAAGGTGGTAGGCCGAAGAACCGTTGAACGCTTCAACTTGGCCACTGAAGAAGGCGAAGGCTGGGCGAGAGACTAGGCCAACTTACTGCTTACTGCTATGCCATGGTTGAAGCTTTAGGCTCCATAGACGGAACTATGTATTAGGTATTAGGGAGGGGAGGACACCACTCAGCACCCCACGGAGCGGTGGGGTTCAATGCCTAAAAAAAAAAATAGAAAAAAAAGGGGGAAAGATGACTCTATGGCTGAGGGGAGGAGAGAAAGAACGCATGCATGGATATTCTGTCTGTCGGAGGTTCGAGAATCTATGAAAGGACATCTAAAGCTAAGGTTACGAAGTAAAGGAAGTCCGAGAGAAGTGGTGATCTCATCTTGCTTGCTGGGAGAGAGGAAGCTTCCGGACCACCTTTTCCAGCCAGATAGCGAGCGATCACTCAGCAATGAACACTAACTGAAAGCGGCCGGGAATGAGTACCTATCCCTTACGGGAATCGAACCCGTGTCTTCGACATGAAAAGACGATGTCCTAACCACTGGACGAAAGGGACCAAAAAGCCATTCTTCATATACCGCTCCGTGGGCTCCGAGAATAGAAGTGGTTCGTTTTCTTTCTATACGAAATTAAAGATTTCGTTTGTGTTCATGTTGGCGATTTCAGATGTCAATTCGGCGGTTCGTCCCCCCTTCCTACGGGTTCCCCCACCCCCCTGAATAAGTAAGGCCCCGCTCTTTCTAATAAAAAAAAGAGGGGCGAAGCGCCCGTTTGAAGTGGCGAAGGCCTATGCTACAGTAAGAAAAAAAGTAGGTTTCGGTTACGAAGTCACTTAGTCGAACTATAAAGAAAGGGAGGCTAAGGTTACGAAGTAAGGTCAACTGGTTAAGGAAAGCTCAGGTTATGAAAAAGTTTAGCCGTTAATTAATTAATTAGTAGTGAGACGTCGGTACGGAGTTGCGTCAGCTGTGGATATAGACTAGGCTAAGGGGCGGACTTCATCTCTTCTATTCTCTTCACTTACACCTTACACTTCTGCTGAGTCTAACGAGGCTCAGGTGCGGAGCCTTCCACTGTCACTGTGGACCGAGACTACGCAAAGGTAGAACATCATAGAAACTTCGCTGACTTTCTTCTCATAAACCTTGATTTCGCTACGCTCAATAAGAAGCCGGAATAGCTGAAATTGGTTCGTGTTCCGTTTCCAAAGTCAGTCGTCTTTACCCAAGTGTGAACTTCAGACGACTCTCAAGCGGTTCCATTCCTTCTTACTGTACTTCTGGGTCAACCCAACCCGAATGGGAAGAAGGGGGTCAGCCAAACAGCGGTCCACTTTGTACGTTTGCTGAGCAGACCAATCAGGCATTTTTTTTTATAAAAAGGAAGGGAACTTCTCACCGAAGGAGGCAGTAGGAATGAAGGAGGCGGGAAGCTACCGCTTCTAGAATGGTTGCTTATCCTTCACTTTTTTTAGAGCGTATCGCTATTCAAAAAAAAAGGTTTATGTAATCGGAAAAATGGTTACGGTTGCGGAAACCAGAGAAAGTCGGGAACCATCGGTTACCTTTTGAATCAAAGTAGCGACGAGCCTAGTATTACGACTACAGGGGGAGAAGCAAAGCTTCGTAGACAGCTTCGCTTCCTCGTCGCTTCTTTCTAGCGACCAGCTTCTCAAGTGGGTGGCTTGGTAAGCAAGCTACCTTCAGCATCGGTAAAATCCCTATCAATAATAGGCCGGAATGGTGGGGAAGGAAGCCCTCCCTACGGGGGGAAGAGCCCTTTCACAGCCGCTCCTCTACAACTACCTTTCGCCCAACATGATCACGAACGAAGACAGAGAATTGCGTAGATAGGAGGACGAAACGAACCAACCCACTTGTCCTGATCGGAACGATTGAAGAAAGAAAGAGAATGGTGCCCCCTTTCGCCCAGGGGGCATCGTCGGAGAACAATGTCGGGGACAGGGTGAGAACCTTCCGTTGCTTACACCCTTTAAGTGTTGGTTCTTCCGGGGATAGATCTGGTTTCAAGATCTATGAACAAGAGAGATCCCTAAATCTCCATTTGAAAAAAGAGATGAATAGATAAGGCGAAGCCAGCTGAAGGAAGGGCGCTAACGAGCAAGAAAACGGATGCGCTAACGCGCAACGGCTTTCCTTTCTCTGATAGAGGCTCGCTTCTTCAATTCAAGTTCAGCTTGCTGCTTTTCATTTTGATAGGAGTAGGTGCTTGCTGCTCGCTCGCTGTCTACTAAATGAGCCTTTACTGCCCGCCCGGCCCCTCTCTTTAATCTTAAGTAAAGTGAAGTCAAATCAATGAAGTGAACAGCCCAACCTCTTTGTTTGAAGCTTTGTTTCACCTAATTCGGAAAGAGAACAATAGACTTGCAACTATAGTATAGGAAAAAGCTTCTCTTTGATAGCGGTCATAGGGGAGTTCAGAAAGGATCTGACCGTAGATAGAGACTGAAACCTGTGCGGGGGTAGGGGCGGATGTAGCCAAGTGGATCAAGGCAGTGGATTGTGAATCCACCACGCGCGGGTTCAATCCCCGTCGTTCGCCCATCAATAAATGGACCATTTGTTACGGAGACAGAAGACAAACCTAGAAAGCTTTTTTTCTGCAAGTCATCTCGAGGCTTCAAACGCATCCAAGCAATTGGTATCCGATTGAAGCATAGAAATAGATTCGCGTCGCCTACTTGCTGAAAGCACAAATGGAATGGCCGATCATGAATTC